AATTTAATATTGTTTAATGTATTTATATATATATAATATGTTATCATATGTCTTTTTTTATTCCTTACTTGACAACAGTAAGAAATTAAGTAATAAACTGAGAAAAAGAAAAAAAAAAGAATAATCAATGGAAAAAAGAAGAAATGTCCCGGCCAGTACTTAAGCAGATCAGGCCGGGAAAATAAACCTTTCATATAAAATCAAAGAACTAAGATATTCTTTCTATTGAGGAGATCCGTTTTGAGTCATTATCTATATTGAATTCCTGATCAATTGCTTTTTTCTATTTTTTTCTTATTTTTCTTAGTTTAAATTTTAATAGCTATTTAAAAAATTTCTATTATTTATTAGAATATTTTAGAATATTTCGAATTTCTATTTTAATAATATAATAAAATAATATTTTTTTTTATTAAAATAGAATAATATAATAAAATAAATAATAATAATTTGGAAAAGTTAAATAAGATTAAATAAAAAAAAAAAATCAAATGAAAAAAGAAAATAAAGAGAAGAAGGTGGATTTTTATCAATCTTTATTTCACGTGTTATATCACATAACAAATTTTCAATTTGGAATTAGGAGAGATGGCTGAGTGGACTAAAGCGGCGGATTGCTAATCCGTTGTACGAATTATTTGTACCGAGGGTTCGAATCCCTCTCTTTCCGCTTTCTCTGATCACTTGGTATTTTCGAATTCGAAAAGATTCTCATCCCTTGATTTTATCATAGTTAAATGTATGAAACAAATAAGATTATTAAGAATTAATTTCGAAAAAAGCAAAAAAAACTAGAAATTTTTTATTCCTCACGTCCAGGATTGCGTCCTGGATCATTAGATAAGAATCCAAAGATAAAAAGGGAAACAAAGAATATCACTACTGTGTAAACAAAGAGTTTGAGAGTAAGCATTACACAATCTCCAAGATCATTTTTTTTTGAAAAAGGGGAATAGATTGCCTATTTTTTACCACATATATCATTTTTTTTTTTTGTTTTGACACCCCAAAAAATGAAAAATAAGACGAATTTTTTTGTAATAAGATTTTGATTCATTCGTTACCCGAAATTTCTTGTCATATCAATAATTAGGTATTGTGGAGTACCTAATAGTCCATACTCACCGGAAGGTGAGAACGGGGAAAAGGCTGATCCAAATTCATCGCTGCGGTTATTCATTCAATATACAAGAATTTCGATTTTTGAATCGAGGGTTCGTAATGTAAGACTTATCTGATCTTATCAATTTTTAGAATTTTTTTATCGAATACATCATCAATTTAGCAGAGTATTAAAGATTTCATCGAAAACTTACAGTGGCTTGCCAAACAAAGGCTAAGAGAAAAAAGAGTACAGGTATGACAGGCATAACATCTATGATTGGATTGAAAATGGCATAAGCTTCGGGCAATTTGGCGAAGAAAAAACTACTCGAATAAAGGACAGAATTAAGACAGATACCAATTAAACTAAAGATATTAAGCATAACAAGCATTTCGTTCTTGTGGATTAGATAATTTTGAGTTATTTTTATAAGGAAAAATGAAAAAGGCAGATCAAGAAATCCTTCTTTTTCTTCGGTTCGGACTTTCCCAAATAAAAAATCCCTCCCCCCATTATCATTCTAAAATGAGAATATAAGGAATTCAACTTTCATACAATATCTTAATTGAATTCTATGTAATGATCAATGAATTTTTTTGATTCTATATCTACATGTCTTGAATCCTAGCAACAAAATATCCCATATGTTTTTGTGTATTTGGGTTGGGATTGACGAATAACCAATACCAATATTAGTGTTGATTAATTTCGAATAGAAATCAAAATGGGGCGTGGCCAAGCGGTAAGGCAGCGGGTTTTGGTCCCGTTATTCGGAGGTTCGAATCCTTCCGTCCCAGATCGTTTTTCATGAAACGAAAGATGGGATCACACTGCATTCCACATGAAACAATAATTTGTTAAAGGGAAAAATCTTTTCTTATTAATTTTCAGAATGGTTCTAAGAATCATATCTGAGAATTCGTTTGGTTTCTCACAAACGGAATCAAGTGTCAAATGTGGGTAAAATTGAATATCTTTATTTTCATTCAATTCATATGATAGAATATGGGGTTAAATTAAATAAATTTGATCCTTGCTGACCCTTATCCGGATAAATACTTATTTATCCATAGATAGAAATATTATATACCGGTTGAACCAATGACTATTCATGATTTTATATTGAATCAATTCCATACCGCTTTGAAATTTCAATTAGAGGAATGTTATGGTAAAACTTCGTTTGAAACGATGTGGTAGAAAGCAACGTGCGACTTGAAGGACATGGTTGGCTGTGGATTTTTACATCCGCCATCTTCTATAGTAATGAAGATGCTCTTGGCTCGACATAGTTTGTTCTGTTCTGCCCGGAACCTAATTTGTGTTGGGTTATAAGTAAATAGTACATGATGAAGCTCGAGAAGAAAGGATTGATTCATTTTTCAAGGGAAAGAATCTAGGGTTAGTGAAAATCAATAAGTTAGACCAACTCTGTAAGTATATCCTCACTATATATAAATTCTAAATCGAAAGGTTCAAATTCAGAACAAGTTTGAAAAGTCAAATTTTCCGAAATTGGTAAAACTATTTCGATGAAAAGTGTATCACAAGGGAATCAATCATTCGTATTCTATTTATATAGAAAGAAATAACAAAAAAAGGTATGTTGCTGCCATTTTGAAAGGAATAAGGATCCCCGAGGTAATGTCTAAACCCAATGATTTCACAAAGCAAGGATAAAGGATTCCGAAACAAGGAAACACTATTTTCAATTGTCTCAACAATTGGATCAGACTGAGGAATAAAAATGGATTCGAAATGAGACAAACAAAAGAGTTTAGAGACGGCTCAATAAATGTCTAAGGATTCTCTTGTCAGAATTACCCAACTTGAGTTATGAGTATGAATGAGATTTCTTCCTTTTTCTGTAAGGAAGAAGAAAAAAGTACTCAATTCAAATTATAGTAAAATTCATGATTTTATGGATCCACTTGCTATTATATACAGAAATTGGAATCATTTTTCTCGAGCCGTATGAGGAAAAAACCTCCTATACGTTTCTAGGGGGGGCATTGTTTATTTACATCTATCCCAATGAGCCATCTATCGAATCGTTGCAATTGATGTTCGATTCCGAAGAGAAGGAAGAGATCTTCGAAAAGTAGGTTTTTACAATCCGATAAAGAATCAAACTTATTTAAATGTTCCTGCTATTCTATATTTCCTTGAAAAAGGTGCTCAACCTACAGGAACTGTTTATGATATTTTAAAGAAGGCAGAATTCTTTAAAGAAAGAACTTTGAGTTAATTAAAGGAAAAAACAAAATTATTAAATAAATAAAATAAAGTAGGGAAGGGTAACTAGTATCTATCCTTGTGTAATTATTTCTATTTACACACCATTTTCCTTTTTCTTGCTTTATTCATATTTTGGTGGGGGAATTTAATTTAACAACAAACAAGGGGTTAAGCTTGCTTATCGTACTTTTATTGATTGAATAAACCGGGGATTTTTTATTTACCTTTTCCTTAATTTTTTCCATTCCAATTTCTTATTTATGTTGTGCCAATCCAACACAAGTCTTTATTTTATTTACTTGATTTACTTTCTCAACATTGCTTTTATATTGACAATGGTGTATCGAACAAATATAATTCGATCATAGATAAATAGGGCTGTTTATCCCCACCCCATATTGATTTTTTTGTTTCCTTCACTCAAATGATGGGTTTGCCTTGCTGCATTTACTCTCATACAGGATGTATTTTCTTAGGGAAAATCAAAAAAGAATTTGATAAAAAATGGGTGGTCTGCCATAATTTTTACATTTCTATTAGGAATATTTTTAATCCGATCTGCTAACTTTGGTATTTTGTGTTTCTAATTGATCAGAAAATCTTTCTTTTCGATGTGTTGCTAGTTCAATGTTTTGATAGGGTCGTGCAGTGCAATTCAATTGATTTTTATATTTTGATCGTATCTACATATCCTATTTATCCGGGTTGCTAACTCAACGGTAGAGTACTCGGCTTTTAAGTGCGACTATGATCTTTTACACATTTGGATGAAGCAACAAATTCGTCCAGACTATTGGTATAGTCTATAGGACCACGACTGATCCTCAAGGGTAATGAATGGAAAAAACAGCATGTCGTAATAAAATAGAAAATCTAATAAAATAATAAATTGATTTTATTAATTTATTTAATTTGAAATGAAAGTCAAATCCTTTACCCAAGAAAAAGTATTTCTATGTTAAAGTAGAACTTTGAGTTTATCCTTACCGGATCATTACAGTTCCAAAAGATTGTTTTGATTTTTGGAAGGGGACAAAAGAAATTCACATTTACAGTTGGGTCTAGTGAATAAATGGATAGAGCTCTATGGCTCCAATTCTGGTAAAATAAAAAGCAACGAGCTTATGTTCTTAATTGGAATGATTACCCGATCTAATTAGACGTTAAAAATGAATTAGTGCCTAATGCGGGAAAGAGTGGGTTCTCCTGTGAGTGAACCATTGATTTTTTCTTTTTTTTTTTCAGAATCCTAATTATTCTTTATTATGGATTGTAGACGGATGTGTAGAAGAAACAGTATATTGATAAAGAGAATTTATTCCAAAGTCAAAAGAGCGATTGGGTTGCAAAAATAAAGGATTTTTTCTCCTGTTGTAATTATAACGAACATAAACCAATTGGATAGAAAAGGAAGGTAAAAAGATCTGTTGATTGGACTCCCTCTTTCTTTTCCGGGGTATATATTTTTTTCTTACTATACTATATACATAATACAATACATAATACCCTGTTCTGACCATATTGCACTATGTATATATCATTTGATAAACCAAGAAAAACCTCCTGCCTCTGGCTCAAGTAGAAATGTAAATGGAAGAATTACAAGGATATTTAGAAAAAGATAGATCTCGGCAACAACACTTCCTATATCCGTTTC